ATTACTATTCTAAATAGTAAAGTAATTATTCTAAATGGAAATTCTTATTACTATCTCTATATATTTCATTTTTCATTGGTTAATTGCAATTAATATATTTCGAATTAGAATTAGATTTCATATCTTTTCTTATTCTTTTTTAGATTTGCGAAAAGAAAAAAAAGAGATCGTTGGAGCAATCCATATTCGTGATGCAACTGTTGTTACATTAGATTCCCCCAAGAGTTCTTTCCTTATGGAACTACAATACAAAACAAAGATGGGATTCTTTAATATGGAAAGAATATAGAACCTAAAAGGGTATAAAAGGGTAATAGAAGTTGCTCTTCTTTGAATCGAGTTGGTCCGAAATAAAATTCAAATAAAGAAATAAAAGAAAATGAAAATATTCAATATTTTGATATTTTTTGAAAAAGTAAAGGCTTTCTTTTTTTTTTTAGTGTCCGTCTATAATGACTGATAAATCAAGAACTTTCAATTGGAACTAAACGAATTCTTTCAATTTGTTTTTCTTACCGTCGTATCTGGATTGAGACTTAGGTAAATGTTTTATTCATATATGTAGTAAAAGAACATATCTAATTTAGCTCTTTCATGCCTATTCTAACTAGTTATTTTGGTTTTTTACTGGCTGCTTCAACTATAACCCCAGCTCTATTTATTGGTTTGAACAAGATACGACTTATTTGAAATGAATGAAATTCGATAAACAATTTACAAAAAGAAAAATAAAAGCCTCTCATAATATTTCATTTCAGGTATTCTATGGTTCCTTCCCGCGTCAATTGCCAATTCCTGTTCATTGAGATTCACGGATAATTCAGATTAATATTTAGGGATAGATCTTACCTCTCTTTTTATTCCCTAAAACAAATCGAAATGATTGAAGTTTTTCTATTTGGAATCGTCTTAGGTCTAATTCCTATTACTTTAACAGGATTATTTGTAACTGCATATTTACAATACAGGCGCGGTGATCAGTTGGACCTTTGATTGAGTAACATCTCTTTTTTTTATTGACCTCCTCCTTGTAGGAGGTCGAATTTCAGTTGCAATTCTACTTTGTTTTGTTAAATTATTTCATTGTAATTCGACATAAAATAAACGGAATCACGCTCTGTAGGATTTGAACCTACGACATCGGGTTTTGGAGACCCGCGTTCTACCGAACTGAACTAAGAGCGCTTTCTTATATCATATCCTATAACAGTAGATACGATTGTAAAGAAAAGTATTTTTTTACCCCGGAGGATTCTTGTGTACATATAGTATGTAAAAAGGAAAGATTATGTCCAAAAATTCCCGATCTTACTCAAGGAATCCCTCGTAACTGTCCATAGGAGAAAGAATAGGTAGGGATGACAGGATTTGAACCCGTGACATTTTGTACCCAAAACAAACGCGCTACCAAACTGCGCTACATCCCTTTTCAAAATTGTTGTACAGTGTCATTGTATAAAATCCATGTCTTGTTTTCCACACATCCTTCTTTTTTGCTCTTATAGGTAGAGAATGTTCTTGTCATCTTTTTTAGGGGACGGCAAAATTTAATCTGCTGGGTCGTTGTACATATGCATTTTAGTTAGTAATTCCTAATTCTAATTTCATTTCAAGCAAAAACAAATGATCTTGAACTAAAAGATCGGGTTATCTATCATCTATGTATTAGAATATCGAACTAGAACTATATATGTATTACAATATACAATACAAAGAAATAATTCAAATAAATAAGAAAAAAAAAAAAATAAAAGAAGAAGGAGGATTTTCAATGCGAGATATCAAAACATATCTCTCAACGGCACCTGTGCTAACCACTCTATGGTTTGGGTCTTTAGCAGGTCTATTGATAGAAATTAATCGTTTATTTCCGGATGCCTTGTCATTCCCTTTTTTTTAATCCTGATTGAATTCTTGTATTGATCTGTGAAGAAATGAAGAATATTTGAGATACAATTCTACGTAACATGTCTCCAATTTTGCTCCCTTTTTCTTTCCTATCCTAAAAAAGAAAAGAAAGAGTGTATCGAACTTCAGTCAAAATACAGTGAATCTACGATAGAATTTGGGGGAAAAGAAATGGAAATGTGGATCCAGTCGTTTAGGGGCGGTTACACAAAATTCTAATATAGAAAGAAGAAAATACTGAGATTAGGATAGGAATAATTCATAGTTAGAAAAAATTGTATTAATTAATTATTACGATATTCTTAATATTATTCTATTAATGAATATGACTCTCTTTCTTTATAGTTATAGTAATTCATAGTGATTCTCTTTTCTATTATAGTACTTCGAAGTCATTCGAATTCTAAGAATTCGAAAAAGAAAAGATTTACGAATTTTATTTCTAGTTAGTAACTTTTATTAATATAGATATAAAATATAGATTCTTTTTTTATTTTCTTTTTATTTGGTTTGGTTCAAAAAGAAAATGAAGAGAGTTCTAAAGTGAAGTCGATCCAAAATGAAAAGGAGGTTCATGGCCAAGGGTAAAGATATAAGAATTATAGTGATTTTGGAATGTACCTGTTGTGTTCGAAAGGGTGTCAATAAAGAATCGCCGGGCATTTCTAGATATATTACTCAAAAGAATCGACACAATACACCCAATCGATTAGAATTTCGAAAATTTTGTCGCTATTGTCAAAAGTATACGATTCATGGGGAAATAAAGAAATAGATGGAACGGAATGCGTGTGTTATTTTTCCAAGTAGCGGGAAGAGTAAGAACTTTACATCTTAACATTAACATATATAATACAAACCAAATCCTATTTTGGTCGAATCTTAAATGAATAAGAAAAAAAATAGAATTCTATTTTCTAGATCCTTTTATATATAAGGAATAAACAAACAAGGAATAAGCAAACCATGGATAAATCCAAACAACCTTTTCGTAAATCCAAGCGATCTTTTCGTAGGCGTTTACCCCCAATTGGATCGGGGGATCGAATCGATTATAGAAACATGAGTTTAATTAGTCGATTTCTTAGTGAACAAGGAAAAATATTATCTAGACGGACGAATAGGTTGACCTTGAAACAACAACGATTAATTACTATTGCTATAAAACAAGCTCGTATTTTATCTTCGTTACCTTTTCGTAATAATGAGAAACAATTGGAGAGAGTGGAGTCGATCCCTAGAACTACTGGTCCTAGAACCAAAAATACATAGAGATACTCCTCAAAACTCCAATAGGAAATCAAGCTCATATGAATGTTTTGCTCGAAAAAAAAAAATAGAATCCAGATTTGATTCTTGTATTCTAAAAAAGGAAAAAGGGGAAAGAAATCTTTTTTTCTTGAAAGATGTTCGTTTATTCCTACTACTCAAATCTTAATTTCTTTTTCTTCTATCTTCCCGGAGTCCATTCTCCGGGAAATCCTATTTCAATAATTCTTGTTTCCTGTATAATAGATTCTATTAAGATTCTTTTATTCCTTTATTTTATTTGATTTGTATTGATGATTTTATTTGAAATGATATCAAAACAATTCTTATTTGATAGGGCTATTTGCGCAAGTATTTTACGATTCAGAAGCAATTGTCTCTTGTACAGATTGTGGATGAATAGGCTATAACTATAGAATATTCTATCCTCACGAGTTACCGCATTTATCCGAGTGATCCACAACCGACGAAAATCTCTCTTTTTCCTGCTCCTATCTCGATGAGAGGAAACCAAAGCTCTCATTCTTTGTTGAGTAGTCGTTCGAGTAAGTCTTGAATGAGCCCCTATAAAGGTTGATGCAAATAAACGAATCTTTTTTCGACGTCTTCGAGCTGTATATCCTCGTTTAACTCTGGTCATTGAATCAAATGAAACTTTCTTGAATAACTAATTGATTTCTCTTCTTTTAGTCATCCTTTTCCTCCGGTCGATTAATAACAAAACGGATTCTTCCAATATATAAAATATAAATTCCAATGGCTTTTGCGACTATGACCTTCCCGACCACGATTTTTTCTTTCTTCATTTTTTCTTTCTTCAAAGTATCTCGCCTGGAAATAAGAAATTCGGCTGCTACTAAATAAAAAAGAATAGTGGGTTCCCTCGTTTCTATGGCAACTTCTGAAACGGTGAGGTCCTCTCTATACACCGGAGCCTCTTCTTTCATTTCATCGAATTTTATTGTGAACTTGTATAGTTCACACTCTTTGGCTCTACCCATCCATTTTTCAATTCTAATTAGAAAGTAATAGTCCTTTTCACAAAAAAGCTATCCATACAGTGACGGCATTTAATTATGAAAGTTGGCTATGTAGCTGACCCTGTTAGTCCGTTTTTTCAAGAATAGGAATAGGAGCATAACCTTTTTCCTCCGCTTAATGGATAACTATTTGTTACCAATGGAGAATTCCTTCTCATCTCAAATGGAGTGATTGGATTTGCACCAATAGAAACCATAAATTCATAACATAATTAGGTAGATGATAGATCTTCATTTTTATCTATTTATATAATAGTCAATTAGATAGCCGTCTTCCACTCTATCTATCCTAATTCATCGGTAGTGGTCGTTGATACTGGAAAAGATTTTTGCATTTCTTCAAACTCATGATCTGAACTGAACGAGTCGCACATACACCCTAGTACATGTTCCTCGACGCTGAGGACATCCTCGAAGAGCGGGAGATTTCGTGACATTTCTTATTGGCTGTCTTGCGTTTCTAATAAGTTGTTTAATGGTTGGCATGGCATGTCTATAGAATCTCATTCTAGATAGAATAGAGCGGGTTGGCTTAGATCGATCTTAACCTGATGGTTGATGATTAGGAATGATTTCTATTCACACGGAAATTTCAAATTTTGAAACGGAATTCGTATATTTATAAGGAATCCCCAGTATTTTAATTTTCGACCGCTACAAGATCAACGATGCCATGAGCTTGGGCTTCTGTTGCTGACATAAAAACATCCCTTTCCATATCTTCGGATATAACCCATAAGGGGTTGCCCGTTCTTTGTACATAAACTTTTGTGAGAGTTTCGCGAAGTTTCAATAGTTCTTCTGCTTCCAGGATAAATTCCCCTGCTTGTGCCTCGTAAAAAGAACTAGCAGGTTGGTGAATCATAACCCTGATGATATTGATATAACATCATGAACGGTTCTTCTATCTATATATCGCACGATTGGGTTAAAGTAAGGGGGAATCAAAATAACAATAAAAAATAGAATTAAACAACCGTACGGGCATCTTTTGTACATTGCATACGGCTCTGCAATGGAATTTATTTTTTCGATAGAATTTATTCTATCAAAAAGAAGAAATAGAACCCATCGGATCCAAATCGTTAAATGATCCATTTACCACCCTTCCTTTCGTAGTAGTAAAAAAGATACTATGATGGTTCTGTTGCTTTATATATTTATCTCGTCTGTGGTTTGTTTAGCAATCCCAAAGTTTCTTTTTGATACGATCCAAGAAGGAGAAAATGATTTTTTCCATTTTTTTGACTCTTTCTCTCATAACATAAAAAGAAGAAAGATACTTCTGGTGTGGAAGAATAATGGTTTGTGACGCTGAAATTTACTCTTGCTTGACACATAAATCAATTTGGGAATAACTCTTCTTTCATACTACTATCTCGATACAAAATCTCATGTTAGAAAAAAACAATAATGGTTTGTTCATATCGAACTCGAAGTGCCATGCTATTATTACTTATTCTTTCTTTGATTCATATTCGATACAGCGAAGGCATAGTATTCTTTTTTTTTTCTCAAAGAAAAAAACTCATTGGCGCCAAGCGTGAGGGAATGCTAGACGTTTGGTAATTTCTCCTCCGACCAGAATGAAAGATCCCATTGAAGCGGCTAATCCCATACATATTGTATGTACATCCGGTGACACAAATTGCATAGTATCATAAATGGCTATTCCTGGTATTACCCATCCGCCTGGAGAATTTATAAACAAATAAAGATCCCTAGTATCATCTTCTATGCTGAGATATACCATGAGACCAACAAGTTGATTCGAGATCTCACTATCAACCTCTTGGCCTAAAAAAAGTAATCTTTCTCGATGAAGTCGGTTGATTAGGGCAAAATTGTATCCCTGAGGAACCGTACGTGCACCTTTGGATGCATACGGTTCGAAAGAATTGCGAAAAAAAAGAATCAATGTGTCGATTCCAGTCCTATTTCTTTTTCCTTTTTTACATTCTAGAATGGGAAGGAGGGCAAAACTCATGTAAAAAAGAAAAAAGAATTTTATGAACTTATTGAACTAACTTCTCATTGATGTATTGTTTCATCGAAATTCAAATAACGATGTAATTTTCTTGTTCCTGAATGGGCCCTTTCAATTCTTTTAGGTTCTTGTTCTACTCCGGGGGAAGATTTTCCCGAATTCCATTTGCGCATATAGGTCAAATGATTCCAGTACCACTCTTTGATACCTTTCCCCAAAATCTTCGATGTATTCATCATACTACTCCATTGGTAGGCAGTTTTATATAATCCCTATAGTAAGTCTAAGAAGAGTCTATGATAAAAGCGGTAATCGTGTAATCATCATCTATTCTACATAATAGATTATATTATAAGATTCTATTATAGTTCTATTTATAGTAAGTTCTATTATATTCTATTTCATTACTAATGAAGTTCAGAATTTATTAAGAATTGAATTCAATTTATATTTTATTTTTAGATTCTTTATTTCATATTTCTTATTTATATTACTACATTTACCTACATTTACACTCCCATTATATTACTTTTACTTATTTTTACTCTTACCATTTCCAATTTGGTATTCTCTGAACGGAGCCTGGATACTTTATTTTATCAGTCCAAGTAAACCATCAATTATTTTAATTGATAATATTGATCCCCAATAGGAATTATTGTGCTTCACGCTCCGAATTATTGATGATTCAATCAATACAATATTGAATATATCTTTATTGGATTGGGCGAAACAGAGAATACTCGATCGGGGGAGATAACGGGGAAATACCATATGACCCATATGTCTGACAAGTCGCACTATACGTCAACCCAAGCTGCATCTTCCTCTCCAGGACTCCGAAAAGGTACTTTTGGAACACCAATGGGCATTAAGATAAATAAAAAAATGAAGTACTATACTTTACTTTAATATGGAAACGTAACAATGGTTTGTTTTATTGTCTTCATCCTTTTTTCTCTTTCTTTTCTATTTTGATATTCTATAGATATTTCTTTTTTCTTTTTATATCTTCTATTATATATATATTCTATTTCTATATTCTATTCTATTTTTAGATCTTTTAATCTTCTTTCTATTTAGATTCTTATATTCTTAGATTATCTTATATTATATATATATATTCTATAAAATATTCTATAAAATAAAATAGAACTTAATACTTAAATATTATTATATAGATAGGACTGGAAGGTTCATAGAGGAAGATAGAATGAATAAAGAAAAATTCTAACGAACGGGATCGATCGGATTAGCCGATTGTTCGAATGATTTCGAATTAGAAAAATTATAAAA